TTATTTATATTGTAAATTTTATTTTTAAATTAAGGATTTAAATTAAATATAATATTATGTTTTAAATTTTATTTTGTTAATTTTATTTTTTGAAGGGTAATTTTTAATGTTTTTTATTTATCTTTTTTTATATTTAATATTTAAAGTTGAAATAATTTTGTAGTTTATATGAACCCTTCAAAAAATAAAATTAACAAAATAAAATTTAAAACATAATATTATATTTATTTTAAATCCTTAATTTAAAAAAAAAAGAGGAGACATAAAAATTTTTAAATATATATAAGCAATGAAAAATTAATTTATTTTTTTTTAATTAAAAATAAGATTTAAATCTTAGGATTTATAGATGTTTTAATTTTAATTTATCATGATTAAAATTAATATATAATAAAATTGTAGCTAAATAATTTTTTATTTTTATGTTGTAATTATTTTCATTAGTAATATTCTTATTAAATTTTTAAATTTGGGGTAAATTTAAAATTTAATTTTAAATAATGGAATTAGTAACTCAATGAAAAATTAATTTTTTATTAAAATTGAATTTTTATTTTAGGGGTAAGATGAAAATTAATTTAAATATATTAAAGTTATTTATTTTATTTGATTACTTATAAAAATTAAATTTGTATTTAGGGGTAAATAGAATTTAATTATAAGTAATTTTATTTATATTTTATTAATAAATTAAATTGATTATTATTTAGGGGTAAATAATTTTTAATTTAAAATAACAAAATTATTATTTTATTAATTAAATATGAATTAGTTTAAGATTTGGGGTAAATCTTAAAATTTAAAAAATTAAATATTTAAAAGAGTATTTAATTTTATATTAGTAGATTAAGAATTATTATAGAAATTATTTAAGTATAATTTTCCTTATGTTTTCATTTTTTATATGATTTTTAATTTCAGCTTATTAAAATTTTGTGTTATACATTTAAAGTCAATTTGTATTATTTTATTTAAAATAAAATAAATATGAATAGCCGAAGCTGAATTTTTTGGGTAATGATTCTGAATTTCTGGGAGGAAACACTTTTTTTTTCTACTATTTTAAATTGTTTGTTTTTTTTTGTTATTATTATAAATTTAATTCTGTTATTTTTATTTTAGTTTATTTTTTAAATATTTATATAAATAAATATTATGTTAATTTTTTATTTTTTTTTAATATTATTTTTTTTTTGTTCTTGTTTTTTTATCAAAATTAATTTCTTACTTTTTATGAAAAAAATTTTAGAAAGTTTTATTTAAACTTAAAATTTTAGTTTATTTTTATTTTATATGTAAATTTTATTAATTAAAAATTTATTTGCAGTTTAAAGTTTTAGAAAATTATTTATGTAAGTTCTATTAATAGATAAAAGATTTAATAAAATTTGTGCCAGCAATTGCGGTTATACAAATAATTCAATTAAAATTTATTGGTTAATAATTAATTATGTTATTTTAAATTTATCATTAAAATTTTTAAGTGAAATTAAAATTTTAATTTAGGTTTTTTATTTTTGTATGAAGTTATTAAAATTAATATTAAACTAGGATTAGATACCCTATTATTATAATAGTAAATTTGTATACCAAATTAGTATTAGTTATATTCTTAAAAATTAAAAAATTTGGCGGTATTTTAGTCTATTCAGAGGAACCTGCCCTATAATTGATAGTTCACGATTAGTTTAACTTTTTTTTAATACTTGTATATCGTTGTTTTTGAATATTTTATAAGAATTTAAATTTTCAATAAGTATATAATAGTTTATTTCAGATCAAGGTGCAGTTTTGAGGAAGAAGAGGTGGGTTACATTAAAATTATTTTTGGTTTAGTATTTTTAATAATATTATTAAATTGGATTTGATAGTAATATTTTATATATTTGATATATGATTATAGCTCTAAAATGTGTACATATTGCCCGTCACTCTCATTATTTTGAGATAAGTCGTAACAAAGTAGATTTACTGGAAAGTGAATCTAGAATTAACAAGTTAAAGCTTAAATTAAGTTTTTTATTTACATTAAAAAGATTACTGTTTAATTCAGTATAATTTGATTATTTATTTTGTTATTTATTTTTTTTTATTAAATTATTATTTTATTTATTATTTGAATAGAAAAATTAATTTTTATTATAGTTTATTAGTAAAGTGGTTGAAATTTTTTATATTATAAAAAGGAAAATTAATTTTTTATACCTTGTGCATTAGGGTTGATAAATAGAATATTTTTTATAAAATTTTCTCGAATTAATAAGATCTAATTAATTATTTGTATAATTTTTTCATAAATTTTCATAATTTTTAATTTGAAATGAAATGTTATTCGTTTTTTAATATATCTAGTTTTTTAAGAAAAGAATTTAATTCTCTTATTATTTTTTATTTACTTATTTTTAGTTAATAATTTTTAGTATGAAATATTTAAAGGGATGAGCTTTTAATTATATTATTAAAAATTTTTATTTTATTTATTTTTGTATAATTTGTATTGTTAATCATATAAATAATTTAATAGTTAATTTTATTTTATTTAAAATTTGTATTAATTTTAATTTTTATATTAAAAAATTTTGTTTAATATTTTTTCTTAGGTTATAATGATTAAATTAGTAGATAAATTTGTAAATATTTTTTTATTTTTAGATAATAAGAAGGAATTCGGCAAATATATTTTTCGCCTGTTTATTAAAAACATGTTTTTTTGATAATAATTTAAAATTTAATCTGCTCAATGATTATTTAAATTGCCGCAGTATTTTAACTGTGCAAAGGTAGCATAATAATTAGCTTTTTTATTGAAAGCTGGAATGAATGATTGGACGAGAAAATTTCTGTCTCTTTATTAATTTTATTTAATTTTACTTTTAAGTTAAAAGGCTTAAATTTTTTTAAAAGACGAGAAGACCCTATAGAGTTTAATTTGTTGAAGATTATTTTTTATTGGTATTTTTAAATTTATTTTTTAATAAATTTAGTTGGGGTGACTAAAAGATTTATAAAACTCTTTTAATTTTAATCAATTGTATTTGAATACAAAATCTATATTTTTAAATTTAAAATAAATTACCTTAGGGATAACAGCGTAATTTTTTTTAAAAGTTCATATTAAAAGAAAAGTTTGCGACCTCGATGTTGGATTAAAATTTATTTTAGGTGTAGAAGCTTAAAAATTGAGTCTGTTCGACTTTTAAAATTTTACATGATCTGAGTTTAAACCGGTGTAAGCCAGGTTGGTTTCTATCTTTAATCTGTTAATATATTTTAGTACGAAAGGACCAAATATTTAATATACTATTTTTAATTGAATATTATTGTTACTTTGGCAGAATAGTGCAATTGATTTAGAATCTTTAAATGTATTTTATACAGGTAATATTTGTATATTTTTGATTTGATTTTATTATTTATTTCTTATTTAGTTTTGGTTTTATTTATTTTGATTGGTGTAGCTTTTTTGACTTTATTTGAGCGTAAGATTTTAGGTTATATCCAGATTCGTAAAGGTCCTAATAAGGTTGGTTTTATAGGTTTAATTCAACCTTTTAGAGATGCTTTAAAATTATTTTGTAAGGAGCAAATTAATCCTATTATATCTAATTTTTTATCTTATTATTTTTCTCCTATTTTTAATTTGTTTTTGGCTTTATTATTGTGGTTTTGTTTACCTTTTTTTACAGGATTTCTTCATTTTTCTTTTGGGTTTTTATTTTTTTTATGTTGTTCAAGTCTTTCTGTTTATACTATTATAATTGCTGGTTGGTCTTCTAATTCTAATTATTCATTATTAGGCGGACTTCGATCAGTTGCTCAAACTATTTCTTATGAAGTAAGATTAGCAATTATTTTATTATCTTTTTTATTTTTGATTTCTGGGATTAGAATTTTTGATTTAATAATTTATCAACAATATATTTGATTTATTTTTATTTCTTTTCCTTTGAGTATAATTTGATTTACTTCAAGATTAGCTGAAACAAACCGTACTCCCTTTGATTTTGCAGAGGGTGAATCTGAACTTGTTTCAGGATTTAATGTAGAATATAGAGGAGGAGGATTTGCTCTAATTTTTATAGCTGAATATTCTAGAATTTTATTTATGAGAATGTTATTTGTTTTTCTTTTCTTAAGAGGTTCATTAATTAATATAGTATTTTTTTTTATAGTTCTTTTTATTGCTTTTTCTTTTATTTGGGTTCGTGGGACTTTACCTCGTTATCGTTATGATAAATTAATATATTTAGCTTGGAAAAGATTTCTTCCTGTTTCTTTAAATTTTTTAATATTTTTTTTTGGTTTAAAAATATTTGTTTTTTCTCTAATTTTTTAGTTAATTATTTTTAGTATAAGTCAATAAGATTTATTTATCTTTTTTTATACTTTCAAAATATATACTTATACAAGTTCATTGACTAATTTTTAAATATTAAATTGTCTCATATTTTTGATGATAAAAATAGAATTGGGAAAAATAAAAAGTAGTTTATTGTTAATAGTTGTCCTGTTAAGATATAAGGATCTTCTACTGGTTTACCTCCAATTCATGTTAAAAGGCATCTTGTCATTACAAATCTTCAAAAGAATAGTTTATTTAATGGATAAAATGAATTTCTTTTTATTTTTTTTTTGTTTATTGGTATAATAATTAGAATTATAATTGATATAAATAATGCGATTACTCCTCCTAGTTTATTAGGAATTGATCGTAAAATTGCATATGCAAATAGAAAATATCATTCAGGTTTGATGTGAACAGGAGTAACAAGTGGATCAGCGGGTAAAAAATTGTCTGGGTCTCCTATTATATATGGAAATAATAAGATAAATAATCTGAATATTATTAATGTTATTATGAATCCTACTAAATCTTTTGATGTGAAATAAGGATGAAATTGAATTTTATCAATATTATTTGTTGTTCCTAAAGGGTTAAATGAACCTGTTTGATGAAGAAATAATAGATGAATCATTACTAATGCTGTAATTATAAAAGGTAAAATGAAGTGTAGGGCAAAAAATCGTGTTAAGGTAGCATTATCTACTGCAAATCCTCCTCAGATTCATTGAACGATTCTTGCTCCTAGATAAGGGATTGCTGATAATAGATTAGTAATAACTGTTGCCCCTCAAAATGATATTTGTCCTCATGGTAAGACATACCCTAGAAATGCTGTTGCTATAATTATAAAAAATAGAATTATTCCAATTATTCATGTTTTTGTTTGTAAAAATGATCTATAGTAAATTCCTCGTCCAATATGTAAATATAAACAAATAAAAAATAATGATGCTCCATTTATGTGAATAATTCGGATTAGTCATCCATAATTTACATCTCGACAAATATGAATTATTCTATTAAATGCTAAGGAAATATCGGAGCAGTAATGTATTGCTAGAAATAATCCGGTTAAAATTTGAATAATTAGGCATAGCCCTAATAGAGATCCAAAGTTTCATCATGTTGAGATATTTGAGGGGGAGGGGAGATCAATTAAACTTTTATTTATAATTTTTAATAGAGGATTTTTTTTTATTATTTTCATTATACATTTTTTCGTAGAGGTCCACTTTTTAAGTTAGTAATTTTAACTACTGCAATTATTGCTATTAAAAGGTAAATAATTATTCTTATTGAAATTAATATTATTGGTATTATATAAAATTTATTTAATGATAATTTAAATAAAAATTTATTTTTAAAATTAACTATCTCTGAATTTATAGAGTTTATAGATGAATATAATTGATCTTTAATTATTATAATAATTCTTGTTGTTGTTATTAAAATTATAATAATTATTAAAATTTTTCTATAAGAGAATTTTTCATTTGATGCTACTCTTGTTATGTAAATAAATAGAATTAGTATACCTCCTACTATAATGATAAATAAGATGTAGGAGTATCAAAAGTTTATTGATAAAAATCCTGTTCATATTCTAATTAATAATGTTTGTGTTAATAAAATTATTCCTATCGATAAAGGATGTGTAATAAATATAAATATAATTGTTGTTATAATTATGAGAATTGTTATAGTTATGCAGAGAATAGTTTATATAAAATATTAATTTTGGAAGTTAATGAAGAATAATTTATTTTTCTCTGAAGTTTTAAAAGATTACTTATTTTTGATTTACAAGATCAATATTTTATATTAAATTATTAAAACAATGTTAATTTATGGATTTATATTATTTATTTTTATATATTTTGCTGGGTTAATTGTTATATGCTTGAAGTGTAGGCATTTACTTTTAATATTATTAAGATTAGAATTTATTGTTTTATCTTTATTTTTAGGTTTAGTTGTTTGTATTTTAACTTTTTTATATGAGGGTTATTTTTTAATAATCTTTCTTTCTTTTAGAGTATGTGAAGGGGTTTTAGGTTTATCAATTCTTGTTTCTATAGTTCGTAATTATGGAAATGATTATTTTAATTCTTTTAATATTTTATGATAAAATTTATTTTATTTATATTTTTTATGATTCCTTTATGTTTTTTAGTTAATTATTTTTGAATAGTTCAATTTCTTTTTTTTCTATTATTTTTAATGTTTTTTTATAATTATGGTTATAATATATATTTTTCTTCAATTAGTTATTTTTTTGGTTGTGATTATTTAACTTTTTTTATAACTTTACTTAGTATTTGAATTTGTATTTTAATATTAATAGCAAGAGAAAAGATTTATTTTTATAATAATTTTTCTTTATTTTTTACCTTTGTAATCTTATTTTTATTAATGTTTTTAGTTCTTACTTTTTGTTCAATAAATATATTTGTATTTTATTTATTTTTTGAGATAAGGTTAATTCCTACATTATTTTTAATTTTAGGATGAGGGTATCAACCTGAGCGAATCCAAGCTGGAATATATATATTTATATATACATTATTTGGATCTTTTCCTATAATGATTTCTTTATTTTATTTATATAAGTTGAATAATTGTTTAGACTTCTTTTTTATTTTTAATATTGATTCTTTATATTTATATATTTGTACAATTTTAGTTTTTTTAATTAAGATACCTATATATTTTGTTCATTTGTGATTACCCAAGGCTCATGTAGAGGCTCCTGTTTCTGGATCTATAATTTTAGCTGGTGTAATGTTAAAATTAGGAGGGTATGGGTTTTTGCGTTTTATAAAAATTTTTATATCAGTTGGTTTGAAATTTAATTATTTATTTATTACTATCAGTTTAGTAGGAGGATTTTATATTTCTTTGATTTGTCTTCGTCAGATAGATATTAAATCTTTAATTGCTTATTCTTCAGTTTCTCATATAGGGTTGGTTTTAGCAGGTTTAATAACTTTAAATTTATGAGGGTTTTATGGTTCATTTTTAATAATAATTGCTCATGGTTTATGTTCATCAGGTTTATTTTGCTTAGCTAATATTTCTTATGAACGTTTATCTAGGCGTAGATTATTTTTAAATAAAGGTTTAATTAATTTAATACCAAGGATGTCATTATGATGATTTTTGTTATGTTCATCTAATATAGGTGCTCCTTTTTCATTAAATCTTTTTGGGGAAATTATACTTATTAATAGTATTATTTCTTGAAGATGACTAAGTTTTATTTTTCTTTTTTTAGTATCATTTTTTGGGGCTGCTTATTCATTATTTTTATATTCTCATAGTCAACATGGAGTTGTTTATCAAGGTTTATTTTCTTTTTCTTTAGGGAGAGTTCGTGAATATATATTATTATTTTTTCATTGAGTTCCATTAAATTTACTTTTTGTTTGTGGGGATATTTTTATGTTTTAATTTAAATAGTTTAATTAAAATACTGATTTGTGGTGTCAGAGATATATTTTATATTTTAAATAATTTCAATTTGTTTTTTTATATTTATTTTTTTATTAATTTTTAGTTTATTATTTTTTTGAATTAGTCTTTATTTTATAATAATAGATTTGATAATTATTTTAGAATATGAGTTGATAACTTTAAATTCTAATATTATTATAATATCTATTTTATTAGATTGAATGTCGTTACTTTTTATAAGTTTTGTTTTGTTTATTTCTTCAATGGTTATTTATTATAGAGAAGAATATATATATGGTGATTTAAATTTAAATCGATTTATTATATTAGTTTTTTTGTTTGTTATGTCAATAATATTTTTAATTATTAGACCAAATTTAATTAGAATTTTATTAGGCTGAGATGGATTAGGGTTAATTTCTTATTGTTTAGTTATTTATTATCAGAATAATAAATCGTTAAATGCAGGTATATTAACCGCCCTTTCAAATCGAATTGGGGATGTTGGTATTTTGATATCAATTGCTTGAATAATAAACTATGGTAGATGAAATTTTATTTTTTATTTAGATTATATAATTAATGATTTTAATATACAAATTATTAGTTATTTTGTTGTTCTTTCTGCTTTAACAAAGAGAGCACAAATTCCTTTTTCTTCTTGGCTTCCAGCTGCAATAGCTGCTCCTACTCCTGTGTCTTCTTTAGTTCATTCTTCTACTTTAGTAACTGCCGGGGTTTATTTATTGATTCGTTTTAATTTTTGTTTTAGTTCAAGTTTAATGCTTATAATATTATTTATTTCTAGAATAACAATATTTATGTCTGGTTTAGGTGCTAATTTTGAGTTTGATTTGAAAAAGATTATTGCCCTTTCTACGTTAAGGCAGCTCGGATTAATAATAAGGATTTTGTTTTTAGGTGATTATAAACTTGCTTTTTTCCATCTTTTAACTCATGCTTTATTTAAAGCTTTATTGTTTATATGTGCAGGTTGTATAATTCATAATTTAATGAATTGTCAGGATATTCGTTATATAGGTTCATTAATTAATATTATACCATTAACTTGTACTTTTTTTAATATTTCTAATTTTTCTTTATGTGGTTTACCTTTTTTATCAGGTTTTTACTCTAAGGATTTAATTTTAGAATTTTTTTCTATAACTTATTTAAATATATTTATGTATATTATTTTTTATATTTCTATTGGTTTAACAGTTAGTTATTCTTATCGTTTATGTTATTATTCATTATTTAGTTTATATAATTTTTATCCTTATAGTAATTTAAATGATCAGGGTTTTATTATATTAAAAGGAATGAGAGGGTTAATTTTATTAGTTATTTTTGGAGGGAGAATTCTTTCATGAATTATTTTTCCAACTTCTTATTTTATTTGTTTACCTATTGGAATGAAATTAATAGTTATTTTTTTTATTGTATTTGGTTTATTATTAGGTTATGAATTTTCTAATTTTGGTTACAATTATGAATTGAAATCAATAAAATTTTTAAGATTAAGTTTATTTTTTTCATCTATATTAAATATATCAATTTTATCAACTTATTTTGTAAATTATTATTTTTTAAAGTTAAGAAGGGTTTATTATAAAAATGTTGATTTGGGTTGAATAGAGTATTTGGGTTCACAAAATTTATATAATAATATTGTTAATAATTCTAAGTTTAATCAAATTTTATTTAATAATAGTTTAAAAATTTATTTTATTTTATTATTAGTTTTTATTTTATTATTAATTATTTATTTTAATAGCTTAATTAGAGCATAATATTGAAGATATTAAGGAGATCTTTGATCTTAAGATATTTATAAAACATAGTTTAATTTTACAATGAAAATGTAATGTTTTAGTTAAACTATATAAATAGAAATATAAACAGATTTTCACTGCTTAAAATTGAAATTAGAAGTTTCATCTTGAATAACATATTTCTTTAAATGGAATTTTTATTCAATTTTATCATTAACAGTGATATACCTCTTTTTGGTTTCATTTAATAAATAAGGATGATAAACATCAAAAGATTAGGTCGAAACTAATTACAAGATTTTGTTTCTTATTTAAGATAAATTGAGATATTTCAATATTTTTAAAATGCAAATTTAATGTTAATTTTAACTGTTATCCTAGTATGCTCAGTTTAATGCTCCTTGATTTCATTCATGGTATAATCCAATTAATAGGATTCTAATAAAAATTGATGTTACACATGTGAATGTTATGATTCTTGTAATTTTTATTGTGATTACTAAAGGTAATAGTAGGGTGATTTCTACATCAAAAATTAAAAAGATTATTGCAATTAAGAAAAATTGGAGAGAGAATGGGATTCGGGCTGAAGTTTTAGGGTCAAATCCACATTCGAAAGGGGATCTTTTTTCTCGGTCAATAATTATTTTTTTTGATATTAATGTTGTTAATATTATAATACTTAATGATAGAAGAAATGTGATAATAGCAAGATTTTGTATAATAATTATTATTTATACTAATATATTAGATCTTTTAATTGGAAGTTAAAAATAATTTTTATACTATATAAATATCTGCCTCATCAATATACTGAGATATAGAGGAATAATCAAACAACATCAACAAAATGTCAGTACCATGCTGCAGCTTCAAACCCAAAATGATGAATTGATGAAAAATGATTATTTATTTGTCGAATTAAACATACTGCTAGGAATGTAGTTCCGATTATAACATGAATTCCATGGAATCCTGTTGCTATGAAAAATGTTGATCCATATGCTGAGTCAGCAATTGTAAATGATGATTCTATGTATTCATATGCTTGTAAGATAGAAAAGTAGATTCCTAACAAAATTGTTAATCTTAATCTATAGATGGATTGTTTATAATCATTTTCCATAATTCTATGATGAGCTCATGTAACAGTAATACCCGATGAGATTAAAATTACTGTGTTTAGTAGTGGGATTTGTACTGGATTAAAAGGTGTAATTCCATTAGGTGGCCAAATTATACCAATTTCAATTGCTGGTGTTAAACTTCTGTGGAAAAATCTTCAGAAAAATGATACAAAGAATAGAACTTCTGATGTAATAAATAAAATTATTCCCCATCGTAATCCTTTAACTACATTTGATGTATGTAATCCTTGAAATGTAGCTTCTCGTGATGTATCACGTCATCATTGGTATATAATAAGTAATGTGCATATTGTTCCAATTATAAATAAATTAATTTCATATAAATGGAATCATTTAATTGTTCCTGTAAGTATAATTATTACTCTAAAAGCTCCTAGAATTGGTCATGGTCTTACTTCAACTAAATGGTAAGAATGATTTTTATTTAACATTAGTATACTTCTCTTGAATATAAGGTTGTTAAAATAGAAAATACATAGGATTGAATAATAGCAACTGCTGATTCTAGTAATAATAGTAGTAATTGAGCTATAATTAGAATATTAATTATAAATAGTGAAATTTTATTTCCAGTTCTTCCTATTAAAGTTAATAGTAAATGCCCAGCAATTATATTGGCTGTTAATCGGATTGCTAATGTTCCTGGTCGAATAATATTTCTGATTGTTTCAATACATACTATAAAAGGTATTAAAACCGGAGGTGTTCCTTGAGGGACTAAATGAGCAAATATATGTTTGGTATTATTAATTCATCCAAAAATTATAAATCTTAATCATAATGGAATAGATAGGGTTAAAGTTAAAATTAAATGGCTAGTTCTAGAAAAAATATATGGAAATAGACTAAGAAAATTATTAAATAAGATTAATGAAAATAAAGATACAAAGATAAGGGATCTTTTTTTTATTCTTTTAATTTTAAGAATAATTTTAAATTCATTTCTTAAAGTTGTACATATTTTAATTCAAATAAAGTTAATTCGTGAGGGGATAATTCAGAATATTGATGGAAGAACTAAAAGTCCTAATAAGATTCTGGTTCAATTTAATGCTAAATTTATTATTGTGGACGGATCAAATCTTGAGAATAGGTTTGTTATCATTTTCAAGTAAATAATTTAATATTTTTATTTTGTTTAAGTTCTTTTTCTTTATAAATAAATGAGAAGTAATTTATTGTATTAAATAATATATATACTATCAAAAAAAAAATAAATAAGTTTAATCAGTTTAATGGTGCTATTTGTGGAATCAAAAATTATTATAAATAATTATTTTAACTTGACAAGTTAATGTTATGAATTAACTAAATTTTTCATTAGGAGTAATTGCTAATTTACTATCATATGGTTTAAGAGACCAATACTTGCTTTCAGCCACCTAGTGATAAATTTTTTACTCAGGTAATAAAATATTTAGGGGTAATTCTTTCAATCACGATAGGCATAAATCTATGATTTGTTCCACAAATTTCTGAGCATTGTCCAAAAAATACTCCAATTCGATTTATAAATAAAGTTGTTTGATTTAATCGTCCAGGTGTTGCATCAATTTTTACGCTTGATGAAGGAATAGTTCATGAATGAATAACATCAGTTGATGAAACTATTATACGAATTTGAGTATTGATAGGTAAAGCTAATCGATTGTCAACTTCTAATAGTCGGAATGAATAATTTTGTTGTTCATCAGAAGTAATTATATATGAATCAAATTCAGCCTTTTTAAAATCTGAAAATTCGTAGGATCAGTATCATTGGTGTCCTAAAGATTTAATTGAAACTAAAGGTGAATTTACTTCATCTAGTAGGTATAAAAGTTGAAGTCTAGGTAAGGCAATAAAAATTAATGTGACTGCTGGGGCAATAGTTCAAATTAACTCAATTATTTGTCCTTCCAAGAGTAGTCGATTAATATATTTATTTATTATAATTGATAGTATAATGTATATAACAATTAATGTGATTATTACTAAAATTATTATAGTATGATCATGAAAAAATGTTAATTGTTCTATTAAAGGCGAGGTTCTATCCTGTGATTCTAAATTTGTTCATGTTGCCATCTTCTAAAAAAAGTTTAACTTTATATATGGGGTTTAAGTCCATTGCACTATTCTGCCATATTAGAAGTTAATTAATATTGGCAGTTCGGAATATGTATGTTCTATAGGAGGTATATTTTGTATCCATTCATTTGAGGTGGGTATATTAATTGAATAAATATTTTTTCGTAAGTAATTTATTCTTTCTCATATAATGTAAACTATAAATAAAATTCTAGCTGTTCTGATTAATGAACCTACAGAAGAAACTAAATTTCATGATAAGTACGCATCAGGATAATCAGAGTATCGTCGTGGTATACCTCTTAATCCTAAGAAGTGTTGAGGGAAGAATGTTAGATTTACTCCAATAAATATAGAGAAAAATTGAATTTTAAGAAGCTTTTCATTAAATGAAAAACCTGTAAATAATGGGAATCAATTTACAATTCCTCCTATAATAGCAAATACTGCTCCTATTGATAAAACATAATGGAAATGGGCTACAACATAATAAGTATCATGAAGAATGATGTCAATTGAAGAATTAGCTAAAATTACACCAGTTAATCCTCCAATAGTAAATAAAAAAATAAAACCTAAGGTTCATAATATTTGGGGGGAATAATTAATTTGTGTTCCATGGATTGTAGCTAGTCATCTAAAAATTTTAATTCCTGTTGGGACAGCAATAATTATAGTTGCTGAAGTAAAATATGCTCGTGTATCAATATCTATACCTACAGTGAATATATGATGAGCTCAAACAATGAATCCAATAACTCCAATTGCTAATATGGCATAAATTATACCAATTCTACCGAATGTCTCTTTTTTTCCTCTCTCTTGACTTACAATATGGGAAATTATACCAAATCCGGGTAAGATTAAAATATAAACTTCAGGGTGTCCAAAAAATCAGAATAAATGTTGATAAAGAATAGGGTCTCCACCCCCAGCTGGATCAAAAAAGGATGTATTTAGATTTCGATCTGTTAAAAGTATAGTAATTGCTCCAGCTAATACTGGGAGGGATAGGAGTAGAAGAATTGCAGTAATCAGAACAGCTCATACAAACAAAGGTATTCGGTCTAATGTTATGCCAATTGATCGTATATTAATAATTGTTGAGATAAAATTTACTGCCCCTAAAATAGAGGAAATCCCTGCTAGATGTAGACTGAAGATGGTTAAATCAACTGATGAACCTCTATGAGCAATATTTGCAGATAGAGGGGGGTAAACAGTTCATCCTGTTCCTGCTCCATTTTCTACTATTCTTCTTATTAGGAGTAATGATAAAGAGGGTGGTAGAAGTCAAAATCTTATATTATTTATTCGTGGGAATGCTATATCTGGGGCACCTAGCATTAATGGAACAAGTCAATTTCCGAATCCTCCAATTATAATAGGTATTACTATAAAAAAAATTATAACGAAAGCATGAGCTGTAACAATCACATTATAAATTTGGTCATTTCCAATTAAGGCTCCTGGATTTCCTAGTTCTGCCCGGATTAAAAGTCTAAGGGAAGTTCCTAGTATTCCTGCCCATACACCAAAAATAAAGTACAGTGTACCAATGTCTTTATGGTTTGTTGAAAATAATCATTTATTAAGTAAAATGACCGAGTTATAGGTGATAAATTGTAAATTTATTCACGGAATTATTCCTTTTACTAGTTTTGTATTCAACTATGATTTTAAATTGCAAATTTAAAGGTGATTATTAAATCCAAAACTTTACATTTAGGAGGTTTAAGTAAAAATTGTCGTTATTTCAATGAAAAATTGATTTTATTGCCAGGTAAGGCTTAAAGACTTTACTTTGTTTGCAACTTTGAAGGTTGTTAGTTTATTTTAACTTAAATCCTTGTTAAATTATGTTTATTATAATTGTTACAAGGCAAAGTCTTATTATTGAAATAAAATTGATTATTCTAATTGGTATTTTATTGATTTTTAGTCTTAATTTTAGATTTCAATTTATTTGGTTAGTTTTTATAATTAAAGTTGTTATAGTAATTCGTATATAAATGTAAATTATTACTAAAGTAAATATGATTATGATAATTGTTAGTGTGAATATATTATTTTCAATTATAGTTTGAATTACTATTCATTTAGGTAAAAATCCTAAAAAGGGTGGGATTCCTCTTAATGATATAAAATTTAATATAAAAAATATTTTTATTAATGGGTAAATATTTAAGATTGGGAATAGTTGATTTAAGTAGAAAATGTTTTTTATTATTAAGGAGATATTGATAGTAATAATTGAATAAATAATGAAATATAAAATTCAAATTGTTTTTTCAAGGATTATACTTGTTAATATTCATCTTATATGATTAATTGATGAAAATGCTATGATTTTTCGTATTCTTATTTGATTTATTCTTATAATTCTTCTAATGATTACTCCTGAGATAATAATTATAGAAAAAAATAAATTGAATTCTGTATTATATATTAATAGGACTATAGGGGTAATTTTTTGTCATGTTAATATTAATAAACAGTTATTTCAATTTAATCCTTCAAGTACTTCGGGAAATCAAAAATGGACTGGGGCTATTCCTATTTTTAAAAGAAGTCTTAAGTTTATAATTATTAGAAGATTTGAATTTATATAAATATTTGAATTAAAATTAAATTTTCATATTATTATGATGATTCTTATTATGATAATTGTAGAAGCTAATGCTTGGACAATAAAATATTTAATTGCTGATTCTGATGATAAAATATTTTTATTTTGGATAATTGGGATAATGGATAATAAGTTTATTTCGAGTCCAATTCATATTCCTAATCATGTATATGCAGAGATTGAAATGAGGGTTCTTATGATTAAGATTGATAAAAACATTAATTTATAAATTTTTGTTATTAAAAAGAAAAGAATATCTTTATAATTGGGGTATGAACCCAAAAGCTTAATTTAGCTTATCTTTTTATATTTTAGTATAAGATGTATAAAAGTTTTTGATACTTTAGGTAATGGTTTAATTCTATTAAATATAATGAAGGTAATTAAAAATTTACATGTTTTATTCTATCAAAATAATCCTTTTTCAGGCACTTCATT